GTCAATTCGTGGAATTTTTCACACAAATATTCAATTAGTTCGGACTTGCTTAGTATTGAATTGGGACCAAGAAAAAAATGGTTCTATAGAAGAAGTTTATGCTTCTCTTGTTGAGGTAAGGGCAAATGATCTGATTCAAAATTTCATCAAAATTGAGTTAGTAAAGTCTAGTCTTTCATATGCCGAAAAAAGGTATGATACGGCGGGTTCGGGATTGATCCCCGATAATGGATTAGATTGCACCAATATCAACCCTTTTTTTTCGAAAGGGAAGATTTCAGTAGTTACTCAGCGTCAAGCAACTATTGGTACATTGTTGAATCGAAATAAGGCTTTGATAATTTTGTCATCATTCAATTGTTCTCGAGTTGGCCCATGTCCATTCAATGGTTCGAAATATAACATCACGGCAAAAGAATTGAATCCCATAATTCTAATTAGGGATTTGTTGGGTCCCCTAGGTACTATTGTATCTAAAATAGTGAACTTTTATTCAGCTTACTATTTAATAACTCATAATCAGATCTTGGTAAACAAATATTGGATACTTGATAATTTGAAAGCGACTTTCCAAGTACTTGAAGTACTTAAATACTGTTTAATAGATGAAAATAGAAGGATTTATAATCCCAACCCATGCAATACCATCATTTTGAATCCATCCCATTTGAATTGGTGCTTTTTACATCACAATTATTGTGAAGAAACATCCACAATAATTAGCATTGGACAATTTATTTGTGAAAATCTATGTCTAGTTAAATATGGGACACATATAAAAAAATCTGGTCAAATTTTAATTGTTCATGTTGATTCCTTAGTTATAAGATCAGCTAAGCCGTATTTGGCTACTCCAGGAGCGACTGTTCACGGACATTACGGAGAAACCCTTTCTGAAGGAGATACATTAGTTACATTTATATATGAAAAATCCCGATCTGGTGACATAACGCAGGGACTTCCAAAAGTGGAGCAAATCTTAGAAGTGCGTTCGATTGGTTCAATATCGATGAACCTTGAAAGGAGAGTCGAAAGTTGGAACGAACGTATACCAAGAATTCTTGGAATTCCTTGGGGATTCTTAATTGGAGCTGAGCTAACTATAGCCCAAAGCCATATCTCTTTGGTTAATAAGATCCAAAAGGTTTATCGATCTCAAGGGGTGCGGATTCATAATAGACATCTAGAGATTATTGTACGACAAGTAACATCAAAAGTGTTGGTTTCAGAAGACGGAATGTCTAATGTTTTTTCGCCTGGAGAATTAATCGGATTGCTGCGAGCAGAACGAGCAGGGCGTGCTTTAGACGAAGCGATCTGTTATCGGGCAATTTTATTAGGAATAACGAGGGCATCTCTGAATACTCAAAGCTTCATATCTGAAGCAAGTTTTCAAGAAACTGCTAGAGTTTTAGCAAAAGCTGCTCTCCGGGGGCGTATTGATTGGTTGAAGGGGCTGAAAGAAAATGTAGTTCTAGGGAGAATTATCCCTATCGGTACCGGATTTAAAAAATTAGTGCCTCGTTCAAGGCAAGACAAAAACATTTATTTTGAAATAAAAAAGAAAAATGTATTCAAGTTGGAAATGAGAGATATTTTGTTACACCATCGAGAATTTTTTTGTTCTTGTAGCCCAAAGAATTTCCATGACACATTAGAAAATGCATTTTCGCGATTTCATAATTCCTAAGCAGATATTTTTTCTTTTTCCTTTCTAGTTTTGTTAAGTAAAAAAATGAAGTAAGTAATAAAAAAAATTAATAGTTCGGACTATGTATCAATGGTCAACCTCATTATAAGGTTCCGTAGGAACAATTAGTTATTTCTAAAAAAAAAGATAAAGCGCGGGAAAAATGACAAGAAGGTATTGGAACATCCATTTGGAAGAGATAATGGAGTCGGGAGTTCATTTTGATCATGGTACTAAGAAATGGAATCCTAGAATGGTCCCTTACATTTCTGCAAAGCGTAAAGGTATTTATATTACAAATCTTACTAGAACTGCTTGTTTTTTATCAGAAGCCTGTGATTTAGTTTTTGATGCAGCAAGTCGAGGAAAACCTTTTTAATGGTTGGTACCAAAAATAAAGCAGCGGATTTAGTAGTCTCGGCTGCAATAAGGGCTCGATGTCATTATGTTAATAAAAAATGGCTCGGTGGTATGTTAACGAATTGGTCCACTACAGAAACGAGACTTCATAAGTTCAGAGACTTAAGAGGAGAACAAAAGATGGGGAAACTCAACCGTCTCGCTAAAAGAGATGCAGCAATGTTGAAGAGCAAATTATTGACTTTTCAAACATATCTGGGTGGGATCAAATATCTGACTGGGTTGTCCGATATTGTAATCATCGTTGATCAGCAAAAAGAATATATAGCTCTTCGAGAATGTGTCATTTTTGGAATTCCAACAATTTGTTTAATCGATTTGTGACCCGGATCTTGCAGATATTTCGATTCCAATCAACGATGACGTTATAGCTTCAATCCGATTGATTCTTAACAAATTAGTATCCGCAATTTGTGAGGGTCATTCTAGCTATATAAGAAATCATTGATTATGATTATGTTATGATTAAGAATAATAAGATTAGTTAATTATTTTGATTTTTTAGATTGGTTACTATTCTTGTCTTGCATTTTTTAAAAGAGATAAAATGGGATATTATGTTATGTGATTTGTTGGTATTTTAAATATATGATTAATGATGAAAGTAGATAAGTTGAAAAAGAGATGGTTGAATCAAAATAATTTTTTTTTAGTTTGATTTCTGTCAGAGGGCAATATGAATGTTATACCATGTTCCATTAAAACACTCAAAGGATTCTACGATATATCAGGTGTAGAAGTAGGCCAACATTTATATTGGCAAATAGGAGGTTTACAAATTCATGCTCAAGTACTTATCACTTCTTGGGTAGTAATTGCTATCTTATTAGGGTCAGTTATCATAACTGTTCGGAATCCACAAACTATTCCTACCGACGGGCAGAATTTCTTTGAATATGTTCTTGAATTTATTCGAGACTTGAGTAAAACTCAGATTGGAGAAGAATATGGGCCTTGGGTTCCCTTTATTGGAACCATGTTCTTATTTATTTTTGTTTCTAATTGGTCTGGAGCTCTTTTACCTTGGAAAATCATACAGTTACCTCATGGAGAGTTGGCTGCCCCCACGAATGATATAAATACTACTGTTGCTTTAGCTTTACTCACGTCCGTGGCATATTTTTATGCGGGTCTTACCAAAAAAGGATTGGCTTATTTTGGAAAATACATTCAACCGACTCCAATCCTTTTACCAATTAACATCCTAGAAGATTTCACAAAACCTTTATCTCTGAGTTTTCGACTTTTCGGAAATATATTGGCGGATGAATTAGTAGTTGTTGTTCTTGTTTCTTTAGTACCTTCAGTAGTTCCTATCCCTGTCATGTTTCTTGGATTATTTACAAGCGGTATTCAAGCTCTCATTTTTGCAACTTTAGCCGCGGCTTATATAGGGGAATCCATGGAGGGTCATCATTGATTAGTTTTCAAAAGAGTCTTCTTTTTTTAAGCTTACCCCGACTGAGGCAATGCATGGTTCAAGAAAATATACTTGGTTCGGTAACATATACATATATAGATAGAAATAAGAAAGATAGAAATAAGAAATCCATATGTATATATGACTAGAGTTCTAAGAGGAAAGATAGACGACGAAGTAGGGAGATCACACTAGATATATGTCTATATGTAATGTCTATAAGTCCAGCTACAGTTCCTGTATATTTTTCGACGAATTCTTCTAGAATCTGATTCAATAAAAAATGCGCGCGGTTTCCGTTATGAAAGAAACAAATGTATATGTGATAGTAGATATATATATTAGTTATATATAGGGTTTATCCCTATCTATATAGTTTTTTTTTTCGAAGTTTTAGTTACTTCGATTCAATATTTTTTAGTGATCAAATAAGTAAGAATTCCTTGGTTGATTGTATCATTAACCATTTTTTTTTTTGGTGCGAGGAACCTATCATCATGAATCCACTGATTTCTGCCGCTTCCGTTATTGCTGCTGGATTGGCCGTAGGGCTTGCTTCTATTGGACCTGGAGTTGGTCAAGGTACTGCTGCAGGCCAAGCCGTAGAAGGTATTGCGAGACAACCAGAAGCAGAAGGAAAAATAAGAGGCACCTTATTGCTTAGTCTAGCTTTTATGGAAGCTTTAACCATTTATGGGCTCGTTGTGGCATTAGCACTTTTATTTGCAAATCCTTTTGTTTATTTCATCTTTGTTTAATTTCATCCTAGAATGAAAATGTAAAAAAGTGCATTACACACTTCTTATTATTTTATTAATTCGTTGCGGTTTGCTTCTGTGAATTATATCACTACTTTACTCCTACAATTATGTATTTGTTGGAACAATACCCCGGGAAAGACTGATTTGAGGATGACGAATTAGTGGATTTGCTCGCTTTATTCCTTCCCGTCCTTCGGTTAGTACGTATGGAATTTTTACTTTCTTTTTAGGAAGTGTTTGAACAGGGGAAATATTTTGCAATTTCTACAAGACCTAGGACCCAACTTAATAAGTATCTTATCGGAAACTTAAAACAAAGAAAAAAAGTTAAGAAAAAGAAATCAATCAAAAAAGGGCAAGTCAGTCAAGTGATACAAAAAGAACTCTGTTCTTTGTTAGTCCTATCTATAAGAGGAGAGCATATGAAAAATGTAACCGATTCTTTCGTTTCCTTAGGCCACTGGCCATCTGCCGGGAGTTTCGGGTTTAATACCGATATTTTAGCAACAAATCTAATAAATCTAAGTGTAGTGCTTGGTGTATTGATTTTTTTTGGAAAGGGAGTGTGTGCGAGTTGTATATTTCAAGAATAGGTTGGACCCAACCGGCTGCACTTTATTTATTTGTGTTATTTATATACATATTTTTTTTTTTTAGAATAAGATAAATAGAAAAAAAGTGTACAATCTCGACGAATTCCTTCTGAATA